AAAAGAAGGATTTTTATTCTCTTAAATCTTAAATAAAGTAAAAACAAAATATGAATTTTAATTTTCACCCAATATACTTGGTCTTTGCGAGAACCGCGTGAATCACTACACTACTTGATTCACATGGTTCTCGCCGGTTGATACAAAGTTTTTTATATACACCGTATTCCACTCTGTTTGTATTCGTAAGAACTTTTCTTGAATTTAACTAGAGGTTAACGTAAATGAACCATAACTATGTAGCCCTATTCCTAATAGATTGACCCCAAAATAGCATATCCAAATTATAAGAAAGCCTAGAGTTGCTACAATTGCGGAATTTGCCCCCTGCAAATTTTTATTTGTTCGAGTATGCAAATAAATTGCGAATACGATCCAAGTAATAAAGGCCCAAGTTTCCTTTGGATCCCAACTCCAATATGATCCCCATGCTTCATTAGCCCATACTGCTCCTGAAAGAATACCTATAGTTAAAAAGAGAAATCCTAGGCTAATCACACGATAACTCCAATAATCTAATTGTTGAATCAATTGGGCCTTGTAATAATTCTTAGCAGAAAAAAAAGAACTTTTTTGAAAAATATTGTTTCTTTCATTCTTGTATTGGATTTCACCAAATGAAAATGACTCATTTAATTTTAATAAATTATTACTTTTATAACTATAAAAAATCTTTCTAAATGTAATGACTAGAAGTGCTACTGATAATAATGATCCACAAAGAAGAGCCGCATAACTCAATATCATCATACTTACGTGCATTATTAACCACTCCGATTGTAGAGCGGGTACTAATATTGTGGGTTTATGTATTTCAGTTAAAAGACCCGAAGTAGCAAAGCCTTGGGTAAAAATAGTACTTGAGGCAGTTATTGTGGTTAAATAATTATTTCTTATTTTGAAATAAGGGACTATATGAATAAGGGAGAAACTCCATGAAAGAAAGATTAATGATTCATATAAATCACTTAGTGGGAAATGGCCCGAATAAATCCAACGAGTGATTAATAATCCTGTTAGACATAAAAAAGTAGCTATCATCCCCTTTTCTGACGAATCATATGGTTTTATTATTTGATTGCCCAATAAGGTTATCAAATGAATTGTAATTACAATTGAAACAATTGAAAAGGAAATATGAGTTAATATATGCTCTAAAGTTGAAAATATCATAAAAATGAAAAAAGGGAGGGAATCCCCTAAATTAATTAAGAAATAGAAATCTGGAATTTCATTTATTTTTATTATAGGATCTATTGGATCTCTTTTAGAAGATGACATGCCGCCACTCGGACTCGAACCGAGATGCTCTAGCACTGCTTCCTAAGAGCAGCGTGTCTACCGATTTCACCATAGCGGCTTGCTCGAACTCATAATAGCCTATTTATATTCAATCGTCGAGATTGAACAAGTCAATTCAATCAAATAAGTTTTTTAGTAAATATTCAAATTGATAAAAAAAATGAGTTTAAAAGTCAATTTGAAGGTTCATTAGTTTCATTTATTTTCCTTTAGGGTGTCCGGTTTATTTATCTTAGGGCTTTGACGTAGTTTATCCTATTCTAAAATCCAACTTTTTCAACTAGATAATTCTCTCGATAGAATAAAAAAAATATTTTCATTTTTTACTTTTATTCATACTTAAAAATTTCTCGTTTATCTGATTTCATAAATTTGAAACAAAAAATAAATTTTCTCAATGAATCCAAAATATGGCTATTTTGGATTACTCCAAATTGACACATTATTTGTACATAATATCTCAACAATTAAGTTCTTTTATTGATTGGGCTGAAAATTGGAGATATATGGGAAATCCATATAGTAATTCCGAGAAATTAAGAAGTCAGAAAGTTCTAAAAAAGAAAAATTTTTTAACATGGAATCAATTCATTAATTTTAACTAAAAATCTTATATCTGCCCTTCCTGAGAAAGAGAAAAATTTTTCATTATATTATTGTAAAGGTCGATGGGGAAAATAAGACTCCCCACCACCAAAATCTGAGTGAAAATCTACTAAAAAGAAATCAAAAATCTTGTATTTTTTTCTTGATTCTTTTTTTTAGAATTCAAAAAACGGAAGAATTCTTCTTTTAGACATCTAGACATCTTATAAGATTAAGATTGAAACTTGGTCTATTTCATATTGATTAGAATAGGGACTGCTAATTGTGAATTTTATATTAACAAATTACTGAGCCAATTTTTCGAGTCAAACCTATTCCGATTATTCCAATATTTTAGGATTTATTTGTTTGTCGTACAAAAAAACTTTTTGAATTCCCGGTAGAAAGAGATTTCCCTAATGACAAAGCTTTTAACGCCGCCCAATATCCTTTCCTTTTCCAAATATTTTGACGAATACGCTTTTTTGATATAGAAGTACGTTTTTTTGGAACTGCCATTTAAAAATGAAGAAGTTACTCATTGTTATAGTTGGATGTGAAAGACATCTATTGTTCAAAAGGAATTATTATTTCTTATTCATTATCCATTTTT